CAAAGGGTATGATCCCTTTTTGAACGGATCATCTCGGAGAACAATTCACAAAAATCCTTCACCATCAATCCTAAAAAAAACTTCGATAGACAATTTATTAAATAAATTTGGGATAAACCGAATTCATGGTATCCTTCTTCTCGATATTGCTTTGCAAGAAGTTGAACAAAAAATGAATAGATTTGCTAAAAAATCATTATCGACAGAAATTGTTGATTTCTTAACTTTCATCAGTAAAATAGATTCAGAAAAAAAAATAAAATATTTGAACTATTTTTATTTTGTAAATAAGTATGCTAATGATCAAAAAATTCGCAGCAAATCAATTAAAATAAAAAAAATCATTAAAAAAGTCCCTCGATGGACATACAAATTAATCACGGATTTGGAACAACAATCAGGAGAACATCAAGAAGATGTCCCAGTAGATCATCAAATTCGCTCAAGAAAAGCGAAACGTGTAGTAATTTTTACTGGTAACAAGCAAGATACGGATCCTAATATTAATAAGGATACTAATACACCCGATCAAACAGATGAAGTAGCTTTGATGCGCTATTCACAACAATCAGATTTTCGGCGAGGTATAATCAAAGGTTCTATGAGGGCTCAAAGGCGTAAAATAGTAATTTGGAAATTGTTTCAAGGAAACGCGCATGCCCCTCTTTTTTTGAACAGAATGCAAAAATACCCTCTTTTTTCTTTTGATATCTCCGGGTTGATTAAACAAATTTTAAAAAATTGGGTAGGAAAAAGGAAAGTATTCAAAATTGTAGAGTATACAGAAGAGCAAACAAAAAGAAAAGAAAAAAACGAGGAGAACAAAAGAAAGGATAAAGGACGAATAGACATATCCGAGGCCTGGGATACCATACCATTTACGCAAGTAATAAGAGGTTGCATTTTAGTAACTCAATCCATTTTTAGAAAATATATTATATTCCCTTTATTTATAATCGCGAAAAATATTGGACGTATATTCCTATTGCAACTTCCTGAGTGGTCTGCGGATTTACAGGACTGGAATAGAGAGATGTATGTTAAATGTACTTATAATGGTGTTCCATTATCAGAAACAGAATTTCCGAAAAATTGGTTGACAGACGGTATTCAGATAAAAATATTATTTCCTTTCTGTCTAAAACCTTGGCACAAATCGAAACTACGATACTCTCAGAAAGATTTAATGAAAAATGAAAAAGGAAAAGAGTATTTTTGTTTTTTAACAGTTTGGGGAATGGAAGCTGAATTTCCTTTTGGTTCACCCCGAAAACGACCTTCCTTTTTTAAACCAATTTTCAAGAAACTCGAAAAACAAATTGGAAAATTAAAAAAGAAGTATTTTCTAGTTATAATAGTTTTCAAAGAAAAAACAAAATCACTGCGAAAAGCTTCAAAAGAAACAAAAAAATGGATTATCAAAAGTCTTAGTTTTATAAAAAAAAATATAAAAAAACTTTCAAAAGTAAATCCAATTCTATTATTTCAATTAAGAGAAGTATATGAATCGAGTAAAAATAAAGAAGAAAAAGATTCCATAATCAGCAATCAGATAATTCACAAATCCGTTAGTAAAATTGCATCTACCAATTGGTCAAATTCTTCATTGACAGAAAAAAAGATGAAGGATCTGACTGATAGAACAAGTAGAATTCAAAATCAAATAGAAATAATTAGAAAAGAGAAAAAAAAAGTAACTACAAGAATAAATAATATTAGTCCTAACAAAACAAGTTATAATGCTAAAAGATTAGCAAAATTGAAAGTATTAAAAAGAGGAAATGCTCGATTAATCTCTAAATTATCCCCTTTTTTTAACTTATTGATTGAAAGAATATACACATATATGTTTTTATCTATCATTAATATTCCCAGAATGAATATAGAACTTTTTCTTAAATCAACAAAAAAAATTATTGAGAAATTCATTTACAATAATGAAAGAAAGCAAGAAAAAATTAATAAAAAAAAGAAACATCAAATTCCGTTTTTGTCAACTATAAAAAAGTCACTTGATGGTATTAGGAAAAAAAATTCACATTATTTTTATGACTTATCCTACATGTCACAAGCATATGTATTTTTCAAATTATCAAAAATCCAAGTTAGTAACTCGTCTAAATTAAGATCTATTCTTCAATATCAAGGAATCCATTTTTTTCTTAAGCCTGCAATAAAGGAGTCTTTTGCAATACAAGAGATGTTTCATTCGAAATTAGGAGATAAAAAACTTTCGAGTTATAAAATGAATCAATGGAAAGGCTGGTTGAAAGGGTATAATCAATATGATTTATCTCAGATCAGATGGTCTAGATTAATATCAGAAAAGTGGCGAAATAGGGTTTGTCACTGTCGTATGACGAAAAAGGAAACTTTAAGAAAATGGCATTCATATCAAAAAAACGAATTAATTAATTCCAAAAAACACCAAAAAATTGAAGTCTATTCATTAGTGAATAAATCGAATAAAAAATATAATTTTAAAAAATACTATAGATATGATCTTTTATCATATAAATTTTTTAATTATGAAAATAAAACAGAATGCTTTTTTTCTAGATCTCCGTTTCAAGAAAATAAGAAGCAAGAGATTTCTTATAACACACATAAAGACACCCTTTTTGATATGCTGAAAATTATTTCTATCAAGAATTTTCTAGGAAACATAGATATTCTATCTATGCAAAAAACTGCCGATAGAAAATATTTTGATTGGAAAATTATCAATTTTTCTCTTATACAAAGGGTAGATATTGAAACCTGGATCGCGATCAATACTAATAGAAATCAAGATACTCGGATTGGTACTAATAATTCTCAAATAATTAATAAAAAAGATCTTTTTTATCTTATTATTCCAGAAATTAATCCATCAAACCCCCACAAAGTCTTTTTTGATTGGATGGGAATGAATGAAAAAATGTTAAAGCATCCCATATCGAATCTGGAACTTTGGTTCTTCCCCGAATTTGTGTTACTTTATAATGCATATAAAACAAAACCTTGGTTTATACCAAGTAAATTACTTCTTTTAAATTTGAATAGAAAGAAAAAAAGTAGTGAAAATAAAAAGATCAATGAAAAGCAAAAAATAAGTTTTTTGATACCATCGACTAAAAATCATCGAAATCAAGAACAAAAAGAATCCACAGGTCAAGGATATCTTCGTTCTATTCTTTCACAAGAAAAATACATTGAAGAAAATTATGAAAGATCGGACATAAAAAAAGGGAAAAAGCAAAAACAATACAAAAGTAACACAGAAGCAGAACTCGATTTCTTCTTGAAACGTTATTTGCTTTTTCAATTGAGATGGGACGATACTTTGAATCAAAAAATGATCAATAATATCAAGGTATATTGTCTCCTCCTTAGACTGAGAGATCCAAGGAAAATTATTATATCCTCGATTCAAAAGAGAGAAATGAGTTTGGATATAATGTTGATTCAGAAGAATTTAACTCTTACAGAATTGATGAAAAGGGGAGTATTGATTATAGAACCCATTCGTTTGCCTAGAAACGACGATGGACAATTGATTATGTATCAAATCATAGGTATTTCGTTATTTCATAAGAGTAAGCACCAAACTAATCAAAAATACCAAGAACACAGATATGTTTCTAAGAATAATTTTTATGAAGCTAGTTCACCACATCAAAGAATAACCGAAACGAGACATAAAACTCATTTAGATTTGCTTGTTCCTGAAAATATTTTATCGTTTAGATGTCGTAGAAAATTGAGAATTCTAATTTGTTTCAATTTAAAGAGTAGGAATGGTGTAGATAGAAATTCAGTATTTTGGAACGAGAAGAACGTAAAAAATATAAACCAAGTTTCGGCTGATAATAACCATCCGGATAGAGAGAAAAAGAAATTAATTAAATTAAAGCTTTTTCTTTGGCCTAATTATCGATTAGAAGATTTAGCTTGTATGAATCGTTCTTGGTTTTATACCAACAATGGCAGTCATTTTTGTATGTTAAGGATACAGATGTATCCACGATTAAAAATTCGTGAATAATACTCTTTTTGACTATATACTTACTATATGCTTATAGGGTATATGAAAGCAACCAAATACACACACCACAAGTCTTACATTTCATTCGAATAGCCAATACTAAATTTGTCTCAATTAGATCGCGAAAGAAATCAACAGAACCTGCTTCATTTTCAGTCTAAATTCTTCGATGTGAAAATGTACCAATCCTTTTATATCCTCTATATAAATCCAATTTAAAAGTGGATTGATGGATTTGACTTCAGAAAATTAGGAGTTCATAAATTATATTATTGTATATACCACATTAAAATAAATGGCATTATTATTACTGATCAGTAAAATCCATATCTGTAAAAAAAGGGGGCAAGGGGCATTTTTTTATGGTCAAAAATTCATTCATTTCTATTTTTTCTCAAAAAGAAAACAAAGGGTCTATTGAATTTCAAGTATTCAGTTTCACCACTAAAATAAGGAGACTTACTTCACATTTGGAATTGCACAAAAAAGACTCTTCATCTCAGAGAGGTTTGCGAAAAATTTTGGGAAAACGTCAACGGCTTCTGGCTTATTTGTCAAAAAAAAATATAGGGCGCTATAAAGAATTAATGGGTCGGTTGAATATTCGAGAAATAAAAACTCGTTAATTTGAAGTGTGATATCATTTAAACTTATTCATTTCAATTTTGATGAACTTCTTTTTACTTTCAGAAATGCATGGAAGAATTACTCGGGAAAAAACTTATGATTGCATCAACTACAAGAAAAGACCTCATGATAGTCAATATGGGCCCTCACCACCCATCAATGCATGGTGTTCTTCGACTGATAGTTACTCTGGATGGTGAAGATGTTATTGACTGTGAACCAATATTGGGTTATTTACATAGAGGGATGGAGAAAATTGCGGAAAATCGAACAATTATACAATATTTGCCTTATGTAACGCGTTGGGATTATTTAGCTACTATGTTCACAGAAGCAATAACTGTAAATGGACCGGAACAGCTAGGCAATATTCAAGTACCTCAAAGGGCTAGCTATATCAGAGCTATTATGTTGGAGTTGAGTCGTATCGCTTCCCATTTGTTATGGCTTGGCCCTTTTATGGCAGATATTGGGGCACAGACTCCTTTCTTCTATATTTTTCGAGAACGAGAATTTATATATGACCTATTCGAAGCTGCCACCGGTATGCGCATGATGCATAATTATTTTCGTATCGGAGGAGTAGCTGCTGATCTACCTCATGGCTGGATAGATAAATGTTTGGATTTTTGCGATTATTTTTTAACCGGCGTTGCTGAATATCAAAAGCTTATTACACGGAATCCTATTTTTTTAGAACGAGTTGAAGGCGTAGGCATTATTGGCGCAGAAGAAGCACTAAATTGGGGTTTATCAGGACCAATGCTACGAGCTTCCGGAATGCAATGGGATCTTCGTAAAGTTGATCGTTATGAGTGTTACGACGAATTTGATTGGGAAGTTCAATGGCAAAAAGAAGGGGATTCGTTAGCGCGTTATTTAGTACGAATCGGTGAAATGACAGAATCCATAAAAATTATCCAACAGGCTCTGGAAGGAATTCCAGGGGGACCCTATGAGAATTTAGAAATCCGACGCTTTGATAGAATAAAAAACCACGAATGGAATGATTTTCAATATCGATTTATTAGTAAAAAACCTTCTCCAACTTTTGAATTGTCGAAGCAAGAACTTTATGTAAGAGTTGAAGCACCAAAAGGCGAATTGGGAATTTTTATGATAGGAGATCAGAGTGTTTTTCCTTGGAGATGGAAAATCCGACCACCGGGTTTTATCAACTTGCAAATTCTTCCTCAGTTAGTTAAAAGAATGAAATTGGCTGATATTATGACGATACTAGGTAGCATAGATATCATTATGGGAGAAGTTGATCGTTGAAATGATAATTGATACAACTGAAATACAAACTATCAATTCTTTTTCCAGATTGGAATCCTTAAAAGAGGTACATGGGATCATATGGATACTTGTCCCTATTTTTACTCTTGTATTAGGAATCACACTAGGTGTACTAGTAATTGTTTGGTTAGAAAGAGAAATATCTGCAGGAATACAACAGCGTATTGGACCTGAATACGCGGGGCCTTTAGGAATTCTTCAAGCTTTAGCAGATGGTACAAAACTACTTTTCAAAGAAAATCTTCTTCCATCTAGAGGCGATACTCGTTTATTCAGTATGGGGCCATCCATAGCGGTCATATCCATTTTGCTAAGTTATTCAGTAATTCCTTTTAGCTATGCACTTATTCTAGCTGATCTTAGTATTGGTGTTTTTTTATGGATCTCCATTTCAAGCCTTGCTCCCGTTGGACTTCTTATGTCGGGATATGGATCAAATAATAAGTATTCCTTTTTGGGTGGATTAAGGGCTGCTGCTCAATCAATTAGTTATGAAATACCATTAACTCTATGTGTATTATCAATATCTCTACGTGCGATTCAGTGATACATAAAATTTCCCCTATTTCTTTTATTTATAGCAAGAAAGTTAAATGAGCTGAATATCTATTTTATATTTTTTTATTCATCATTGGGGTTGATAAACTAAACCAGATAGTTATATGAGTGAAATAAAACGGCTTAAAGATTTGCTGTTAAAGGAATGAAATCTCATTTCCTATGTACAAGAATTAAGTGAAAGTAAAGACATAAGCAGTCGAGACTGTTTACCCCAAGATTGGTTGATTAGTCATCATGACTTGAAGCGGGTTCAAAAGATCAACTTATGGGGTTTTTACCATCTATTAACATAGCGATTACCCTAATGGGAGATTCAAAGAAAATGAGTGGATGGTTAGGAAGACCAAGATACACAAAGGATTAATAATAGAGATTCTGGAAATTATCCAATAGGATATTTCTTTATAGAAAAGGAATTTGAGTTGGGGCTTTAAGTTGGTAGAAATGATTAAGAAGTACTCCCGACAATTTCGATCTAGAGTATGTTCCTATCCACCGATTAAGTCAATAACTATCAAGAACGAAGAAATCTTTTACTTTGGATAAAGTCCCTTTTTTTTGAGAAAGGAGAATAGGAACGAAATAAAATAGAAAGACTAGAATTGCAAAAATCTATTTTTTTATTCATACCTATCTTATTTATAAAGATAGAATTCTTATTATGAAATGCAATCGATAATTCTTTTTCGTAATCGAAAATGATAGGTTGAGATATCTATGTGATATTCGTCTAAAAAGTCTTTTTTTATTCAAGGATAAAGTTTTTAATCAACAAAGAAAAATGAAAATTATTAAAGGATGAGATCAATTCAGAAGCACTTTACTTATTCGAAATATAGCAGACAGAATTTCATTGGTCTAATTCAAAACCTTAGAATAAGCGTTTGACTCTCGATCGATCTTATAACCACATCAAAATAATGTTGAAGGGTCCTTAGATTTATTTGTGACCTATGAGGAGCCGTATGAGTTGAAAATCTCATGTA